CATGTTAAATGTACCTATAATGGAGTTCAGATCTCAGAAAAACAATTTCCGAAAAATTGGTTAACAAGTGGGATTCAAATAAAGATCCTATTTCCTTTTCGTTTAAAACCTTGGCACAGATCTAAGTTAAAATTCCCTTATACTTCTAAAAGTAAAAAAAAAAATAAAGTACAAGAAAAGGATTTTTGTTTTTTAACAGTTTGGGGAATGGAAACGGAATTTCCTTTTGGTTCTCCCCAAAAACGGCTTTCAATTTTTAAACCCATCTTTAAAAAACTTGAAAAAAAAATTAGAAAGAGAACAAAAAATGGTTTTCAAGTTATACCAATTTTAGAAGAAAGAACAAAATTATTTCAAAATTCATCAAAAGAAAAAAACTACTGGTTCATCAAAAACATTTTTTTTCGACAAAAAACAATAAAGAAACTTTCAAAATCAAAAATAAATAAAAATTTTTTATCGGAATTTAGAGAAATAGATGAATTAAATGAAAATAAAAAAAAAAAAGATTCGATAATCAATAACAACCATCATATGGTTTCGAAATTGTCCACTCGAATTCGACCTATACCGTGTACAAATTATTCACTGATAGAAAAAAAAATGAAAGATCTTTCGGCTAGAAGAAAGATAATTCTAAATCAAATAGAAAAAATTAGAAAAGAAAAGAACAAAAAAAATCGAACTTCAGAAAAAACTATTAGTCTTAAAAAAATAAAAAGAAGTTCTAATGTTAAAAAATTCAACTCATCAAACAAAATTTCATACATATTAAAAAAAAAAAATGCTCGATTATCACGTAAATTTTACTTTTTTATAAAAATTTTGATTGAAAATATATACATAGATATCTTTTTAAGTATCATTAATATTCCAAGGCTCAATGCACAGCTTTTTCTTGAATCAATAAAAAAGATTATTACTAAATACATTTCCAATAATGAATCAAATAAAAAAAAAATCGATAAACCAAATCAAAAAAAATTTCACTTTATTTCGATTAAAAAAAAGTCAAGAGATATCGCTGTTATTAATAATAATTCAAAAATTTTTTGTGATATATCTTTCTTATCACAAGCCTATGTATTTTACAAACTATCACAAAGAAAAATTCTTAACTTATATAAATTAAGATCAATCTTTGAATACCAGAACCTTTTTCTTAAGAATGAAATAAAAGATTATTTTATAGACCAAGGATTATTTAATTCGAAATTAAAAGAAAAAAATTGGATAAATTCTTTTTCTTTAATGAATCAACGGAAAAACTGGTTAAGAAGTCATTATCAATATAAATATGATTTATCTCAGCTTAGATGGTCTAGATTAATGCCAGAAAAATGGCGAAATAGAATCTATCAACACCATATGGCTGAAAATAAAAAATTAAGCAAATGGAATTTAAATGAACAAGACCAATTCATTCATTATGACAAAAAATTTGAGGTAAACTTATTTTCGAATCAACAGCAAAAGAATAATTTAAAAAAAAAAAAACACGCTAAATATAGTCTTTTATCATCTAAATCTATTAATTATGAAAAAAAGACGGACTTTTCGATTTATGAATCACCAACTAATAAAGAAACGATTCTTTATAATTCCAACACAAATAAAAGAAAATTATTTGATATCTTAGAAGGTATTCCTATGACTAATTATCTAGCGGAAAATGATATTATCGATATCGAGAAAAGTCCAAACCGAAAATATTTTGATTGGCGACTTATCCATTTTTGTCTTAGAAAGAGGGTCGATATTGAGTCCTGGATCGATACCGGAAGCAAAGATAAAAAAAAGACTAAAACTCCAACTAATAAATATCAAATAATTGCTAAAATTGATAAGAAAAAAAATTCTTTTGTTCCAATTTACCAAGATCAAGAAATTAATGCATCTAAGCAAACCCCCTTTTTTTTTGATTGGATGGGAATGAATAAAGAAATACAAAAAAGTCTCATATTGAATTTTGAAGTTTGGTTCTTTCGAAAATTTGTGATACTTTACAACACATATAAGAAAAAACCATGGACAATACCGATTCAATTTCTTCTTTTAAATTTTCATAGAAATAAAAATATTAGTAAAAATAAGAAAATCAACGGGAATAAAAAAGGCCACCTTCTTATATCTATATCATCGAATAAAAACAAAATTATTGAATTAGAGAATCGAAATAATGAAGAAAAAGATATTGACGACGATTATATGGGATTAAATATGACAAAACATAGAAATAAAAAGCAAAACAAAAGTCATACAGAAGTAGAGCTTGATTTCTTCCTAAAAGAGTATTTATGTTTTCAATTAAGATGGAATGTTTCTTTAAATCAAAAAATAATTGATAATATCAAAACATCTTGTTTCCTACTTAGACTAACAAATCCACGAGAAATTATTATATCGGCTATTCAAAGGAACGAACTAAATCTGAATATTCTGATGGTTCAGAAAGATGTAACTCTTACAGAATTGATGAAAAAGAGAATATTGATTATCGAACCTATTCGTCTGTCGATAAAAACTGATGGACAATTTCTTTTGTATCAAATGGTGGGTATCTTATTAGTTCATAAGAACAAAGAACAAATTAATAAAAAATATAGAGAAAAATTCTATGTTGATAAAAATAAAAAGACTTTTACCGATGAAAGACATTCCAAGATAATTGGAAATAGAGAAAAAAATGATTATGATTTACTTGTTCCTGAAAATATTTTATCCCCTAAACGTCGTAGAGAATTAAGAATTCGAATTTCTTTCAATTTTAAAAATAAAAACGATATTCATAGAAATACAGAAATTTTCAATGGTAATAACATAAAAAAAGGGAGTCCCGTTTTGGAGAAAACCAAACGTTTTTGGAGAGAAAAAAAGAAATTAATTAAATCGAAATTTTTTCTTTGGCCCAATTTTCGATTAGAGGATTTAGCTTGTATGAATCGCTATTGGTTCGATACTAATAATGGCAGTCGGTTCAGTATGGTAAGAATATATATATATCCGCGGTTGAAATTTTAATAAGGGCGAATTTTTCATATATATTATATATATCATAGCTTATTTGGTATAGTAGATGAAACGAAGAAGATAGCCGCCTTATTCTTTTATCCTCCATATTCCATTCGGGTACATAGAATTCAATCATCTATGAATTAGATCTAGAAATAGAAATGAAATGAATCAATGGAATTTTTTTTTACTTTTTTTTAGTTAGAATTTTTTTATTCTTTGTAAGCGACGAAATAGACAATCCTTCAAATTTTTGATTGATTAATTCAAAATTCTGTCAAATAGAATTTTGAATTACTAACAAAGTAAACTAACAAAGTAAAGATTTTTGTGTATACAAAATTAAGATGAACTGACATTATTTATTAATAGAATACAGTTATTAATTTATTATTATTACTGATCAATAAAAAATATCTTAAACTTAAAACTAAAAAAAGGGGGGAGTCCTTGTTTTATGGTAAAAAATTCATTCATTTCAGTTATTTCACAAAAAGAAAAAGACGAAAACAAGGGATCCGCTGAATTTCAAATAGTAAGTTTCACAAATAAGATACGAAGACTTACTTCACATTTGGAATTGCATAGAAAAGACTATTTATCTCAGAGAGGTTTGCGGAAAATTTTAGGAAAACGCCAACGACTGTTGTCGTATTTAGAAAAAAAAAATAAAGTACGTTATAAAGAATTAATTAGTCGGTTGGATATTCGGAAGTTAAAAACTCATTAATTTCTTAATTTGAAGAGTTTTGTTGAATTATTTGATTTATTAGATCTTGAGATGAACTTCTTTTTGTTTTCAGTAACTCGTGGAATGGATCGAGGAAACTCCTATGAATATACCAGCTAAACGAAAAGACCTTATGATAGTGAATATGGGTCCCCACCACCCATCGATGCACGGTGTTCTTCGACTCATCATTACTCTAGACGGTGAGGATGTTATTGATTGTGAACCAATATTAGGTTATTTACACAGAGGAATGGAAAAAATTGCAGAAAATCGAACAATTATACAGTATTTGCCCTATGTAACACGATGGGATTATTTGGCTACTATGTTCACAGAAGCAATAACAGTAAATGGTCCAGAACTGTTAGGAAATATTCAAGTGCCAAAAAGGGCTGGCTATATTAGAGTAATTATGTTGGAATTAAGTCGTATAGCTTCTCATTTGTTATGGCTTGGGCCTTTTATGGCAGATATTGGTACACAGACTCCTTTCTTCTATATTTTTAGAGAGAGAGAGTTAATATATGATTTATTTGAAGCTGCCACTGGTATGAGAATGATGCATAATTTTTTTCGTATCGGGGGGGTAGGGGCTGATCTACCTCATGGTTGGATAGATAAATGTTTGGATTTTTGCGATTATTTTTTAACAGGAGTTGTTGAATATCAAAAACTTATTACACGAAATCCTATTTTTTTAGAACGAGTTGAAGGAGTAGGTATTGTTGGTGCGGAGGAAGCAATAAATTGGGGGTTATCGGGACCAATGTTACGAGCTTCCGGAGTACAATGGGATCTTCGTAAAGTTGATCATTATGAGTCTTACGACGAATTTGATTGGGAAGTCCAGTGGCAAAAAGAAGGAGATTCATTAGCTCGTTATTTAGTCCGAATTGGTGAAATGCTGGAATCTATAAAAATTATTCAACAGGCTCTTGAAGGAATTCCAGGGGGGCCCTATGAGAATTTAGAAACCCGACGCTTTGATTTTGATAGAGAAAAGGATCCGGAATGGAACGATTTCGAATATCGATTCATTAGTAAAAAAACTTCTCCTACTTTTGAATTACCGAAACAAGAACTTTATGTCAGAGTGGAAGCCCCAAAAGGAGAATTGGGAATTTTTCTGATAGGGGATCAGAGCGGGTTTCCTTGGAGATGGAAAATTCGACCACCAGGTTTTATCAATTTGCAAATTCTTCCTGAATTAGTTAAAAGAATGAAATTGGCTGATATTATGACAATACTAGGTAGTATAGATATCATTATGGGAGAAGTTGATCGTTGAAATGATAATTGATACAACAGAAGTACAAGCTATCCATTCTTTTGCTAGCTTAGAATCCTTAAACGAAGTCTATGGAATTATATGGGAGTTTGTTCCTATTTTGACTCTTGTATTGGGAATCACACTAAGCATACTAGTAATTGTATGGTTAGAAAGAGAAATATCCGCAGGTATACAACAACGCATTGGACCCGAATATGGAGGTCCTTTAGGAGTTCTTCAAGCTCTAGCGGATGGGACAAAACTACTTTTCAAAGAGAATCTTTTTCCATCTAGGGGGGATACTCATTTATTCAGTATTGGACCATCTATAGCAGTTATATCAACTCTCTTAAGCTATTCAGTAATTCCTTTTGGCTATCACTTTGTTTTAACCGATATAAATAGTGGTGTTTTTTTATGGATTGCCATTTCAAGTATTGCTCCCGTTGGACTTCTTATGTCAGGATATGGATCAAATAATAAATATTCCTTTTTAGGTGGTCTACGAGCTGCTGCTCAATCGATTAGTTATGAAATACCTTTAACTATTTGTATGTTAGCCATATCTCTACGTGCGACTCGTTGAAACAGAAATTTCTCGCTATTCTTTTTATAAAGAAAGTTAAATGAATTGAATAGATATCTTCATTTTTTATTCATCAATTTGGTTCATGAACTAAATTGGATAGTTATATGAGTGAAAAAAAAAAAAAAACAATTTCGAAATTTGCAGTAAAAAAATTGAGACTCATTTCCTAGGTACAAGAATAAAAAGGAAAACAGAAATAAACATAAAAAAAGAAGACCATTTGCCCCGAAATTGGTTGATTAGTCATCCTAACTTGAAGCGGGCTCAAAAAATCAAATTTATGGAGTTTTCACTATTATTTTATTTATAGGTATTTTCCATAGGTATTACCCTAATGCTAACAGGTGATTGAGCAAAAATGAGTGGATGGTTAGGAACACGAAGATACACAAAGGATTAGTAATAGAGATTTTTCAAATTATCGAAAAAACTATTTCGACAAAAAGTATATTAATCGGGGCTTTAAGTTCGTAGAAATGATCAGGCAGTGCTCCCCATGATTCCAATTCAGAGTATGCTCCTACCCAACAATTAAAGAACTGACTATCCGGAACGAAATAATCCTTTCCTTTTTTTTAACCCCCTTGTCGTTTCGTTTTTTCAGAAAGAAGAATAAGAACGAAAAAAAAAGAATCGAATTACAATAATTACAATAGAAAAAAAAGAAAAATACTTTTTTTTTATTCTTTTCTCCTATATGGATATTCATAGAGATAGAATTCGTGTCATAATTGGGTCTCGTAATAGAAAATGATAGTTTGAAATATCTATTTGGTATTTTAACAAGGAATTTTACAAAGAGTATTTTATTGAAGGATTAAAGTTATTACTCAAGAAAGAAAAATTGAAATTATTAAAGGTAAAGGATGAGATCAATTCCGAAGTAATTTTGTATTTTTAGTATTCTAACAGATAGAATTTCATTGCTCGAATTTTGGAACGTCGATAGATTTTATCTTATTTTGATCCGCTCTATTCTACAAATATATCAAAATAAATAATACAATCGATCTGTTCCTTAAATTTATTTTTGGACTTCGAGGAGCCGTATGAGGTAAGAATCTCATGTACGGTTCTGGAATAGCGATGCGAACAGTGATGTTATCACCGACTATGATTATCTAACAGTTCAAGTACAGTTGATATAGTTGAGGCACAAGCAAAATCTGGTTTTTGGGGGTGGAATTTGTGGCGTCAACCGATAGGATTTTTTATTTTTTTTATTTCTTCTCTAGCAGAATGTGAAAGATTACCTTTTGATTTGCCAGAAGCAGAAGAAGAATTAGTAGCAGGTTATCAAACGGAATATTCGGGTATTAAATTTGGTTTATTTTATATTGCTTCCTATTTAAACTTATTAGTTTCTTCATTATTTGTAACAGTTCTTTACTTGGGCGGTTGGAATATCTGTATTCCGTATATATTTGTTCATGAGTTTTTTGAAATAAATAACATAAGCGGAGTCGTTGGACCAACAATTGGTATCTTTATTACATTGGTTAAAACTTATTTGTTCTTGTTCATTCCTATCACAACAAGATGGACTTTACCTAGACTACGAATGGACCAACTTTTAAATCTTGGATGGAAATTTCTTTTACCAATTTCCCTCGGTAATCTATTATTAACAACCTCTTTCCAACTCCTTTCACTATAAAAAAAAAAAAAAAATTAGAAAAATTCTAATATTAAATATTAATTATTAATTAATAATTAATTAATAATAATAAAGAAAACTATAAGAAAAGAATATTATGATTTGTCTTCAACTCAAACAAGAGAAAAAAAATCAAATTATTCATAAAAATTTACGCTATGTTTCCCATGGTAACTGGGTTCATGAATTATGGGCAACAAACCATACGAACCACAAGGTACATTGGTCAAAGTTTCATGATTACCTTATCCCATGCAAATCGTTTACCTGTAACTATTCAATATCCTTATGAAAAATTAATTACATCGGAGCGTTTCCGCGGTCGAATCCATTTCGAATTTGATAAATGCATTGCTTGTGAAGTATGTGTTCGTGTATGCCCTATAGATCTGCCTGTTGTTGATTGGAAATTGGAAACTGACATTCGAAAGAAACGGTTGCTTAATTACAGTATTGATTTCGGAATCTGTATATTTTGCGGCAACTGTGTTGAGTATTGTCCAACAAATTGTTTATCAATGACGGAAGAATATGAGCTTTCTACTTATGATCGTCATGAATTGAATTATAATCAAATTGCTTTGGGTCGTTTACCAATATCAGTAGTTGACGATTATACGATTCGAACAATTTTAAATTCAACTAAAAAAAAAAAAAATGGATAAATCACTTTGATTGATTTAAAAATACAATTATTAAACTAAAAAAAGGAAAGTTCCGTTTTGATCTAAAAATATAGAAGGGGTTTTCTTTCATTTTCTTAGTCAATGACTACAAAAATTCGAAATTCCAACTATTAATTTGATTGATGAGAAAATTGCATCGAAATTTAATTTGGATTGACAATCTATTAAGATATCTATAATTCTATCCAAAATTCTTTCGAGAATAAAATTGGAATGCCTTTTCTTTTTCAAGAAATTCAAGAAAGAATGAAATTAGTTCAATAGTTGTAAATATAGTAATTATTTAGACCCCCTCGAATTTTAAATTAAGAAGCCTATAATAATAATTATATACCTATAATAAGAATTATATATAATAATATATATAATAATAATTATAATAATAAAATAAAAAATAATCAAAATATAAAATATAAAAAAGTTTTTCCTGGTCAAGTCAATAGTCAATAAGGTCATGAAAAAACAATTCAATTTTTTTATTTCTTATTTTACGTGCAATGGATTCACCTGGACTAATACATGATTTTCTTTTAGTCTTTCTGGGATTAGGTCTTATATTAGGAGGTTTAGGGGTAGTATTATTTACCAACCCAATTTATTCTGCCTTTTCATTAGGATTCGTTCTTGTTTGTATATCTTTAGTTTATATTTTATCAAACTCTCATTTTGTAGCTGCTGCGCAGCTCCTTATTTATGTGGGAGCTATAAATGTTTTAATTATATTTGCCGTAATGTTCATGAATGGTTCAGAATATTACAAAGATTTGAATCTTTGGACTGTTGGAAATGGGGTTACTTCCTTAATTTGTACAAGTATTTTTGTTTCACTAATTACTATTATTCCCGATACGTCATGGTACGGAATTATTTGGACTACAACAAAAAATCAGATTATAGAACAAGATTTGATAAGTAATGGTCAACAAATTGGAATTCATTTAGCAACAGATTTTTTTCTTCCATTTGAATTCATTTCAATAATTCTTTTAGTTGCTTTGATAGGTGCGATTGCTGTGGCTCGTCAGTAAGAAATTTTTCGAATTAATAATCGAAATCAAAATTAAAACTGTTTTCTATGTTATCAAATCTCTTTTCCTTCAATTTTATTTAAAGATTATTTATAAAGATTATTTATGTATAAATGTATAAATTCTTTTATTTGATCTATTATCCATATATTTATTTGTTCAGTACTTAGGATATTCTTAATTCGAGTCAATCTCAGGTGGAATTGTTGTTCATATTGAAATAAATCGAAATTGAAAAATTGATAAGGAGTTGGTCAATGATGCTCGAGCATGTACTTATTTTGAGTGCCTTTTTATTTTCTATCGGTATTTATGGATTAATCACGAGTCGAAATATGGTTAGAGCCCTTATGTGTCTTGAACTTATACTGAATGCTGTTAATATAAATTTCGTAACATTTTCTGATTTTTTTGATAGTCGTCAACTAAAAGGAAATATTTTTTCAATTTTTGTTATAGCTATCGCAGCCGCTGAAGCAGCTATTGGACCGGCTATTGTTTCGTCAATTTATCGTAACAGAAAATCCACCTGTATCAATCAATCGAATTTGTTGAATAAGTAGTATTAATTGTTATAGAATATAATTTTCATATTTATTAATTTGAGTTGGTATGTATGATATCTAAGTTGTCTGATCATGTTTGTGAAAACGTAAGAAATTAAAATATCTTGGCTCTATCTCAGAAGTTGATCCAGAATTGATAAAATTTCTGGTAAATCATTGATTCGTCTGGTTTCTAAATATATGCTGATTCATTTAGAAATTTACTAGATTGAAATTTTATGACGTTAAAAAAATTTTTAATCCAATGTCACATTCAGTAAAAATTTATGATACATGTATAGGGTGTACTCAATGTGTCCGAGCCTGTCCCACGGATGTATTAGAAATGATACCTTGGGATGGGTGTAAATCAAAACAAATTGCTTCCGCTCCAAGAACAGAGGATTGTGTCGGTTGTAAAAGATGTGAATCCGCTTGTCCAACAGATTTCTTGAGTGTTCGAGTTTATTTATGGCATGAAACAACTCGAAGCATGGGTCTAGCTTATTGATAGTTTCCAGAAAACCCCACTTGAATACATTTGCTTTTTTGTTTACCGACAAAAACCCGTACTCGAAAAAATATTTTCTAGCACGGGTTTTTCCAGTCTAAGCGTATCTTGTCTTTACCACGAATTCTTTTCCTTGGTTAACAATATTTGTAGTTTTACCGATAGCGGCGGGTTTATTAATTTTCTTTTTCCCTCATAGAGGAAATAAGGTAATTAGGTGGTATACTTTATATATATGTATAGTAGAGCTCCTTTTAATAACTTATGCGTTCTCTTATTATTTTCAATTTGAGGACCCATTAATCCAATTAGCAGAAGATTATAAATGGATCCCGTTTTTTGATTTGTACTGGAGATTGGGAATAGATGGATTTTCTTTAGGACCTATTTTACTGACAGGATTTATCACCACTTTAGCGACTTTAGCGGCTTGGCCGATTACTCGGGATTCTCGATTATTCAATTTTCTGATGTTGGCAATGTATAGTGCTCAAATAGGATTATTTTCATCTCAAGATCTTTTACTTTTTTTTATCATGTGGGAGTTAGAATTACTTCCCGTCTATCTACTTCTTTCCATGTGGGGGGGAAAGAAACGTCTGTATTCAGCTACAAAGTTTATTTTGTATACTGCAAGCGGTTCGGTTTTTTTATTAATGGGAACTTTAGGTATCGCTTTATATGGTTCTAATGAACCAACATTTAATTTTGAAACATCAGCCAATCAATCATATCCTGTGGGACTAGAAATATTTTTCTATATTGGATTTCTTATTGCTTTTGCTGTCAAATCACCGATTATACCCTTACATACATGGTTACCAGACACTCATGGGGAAGCACATTACAGTACTTGTATGCTTCTAGCCGGAATCCTATTAAAAATGGGGGCGTATGGATTGATTCGAATCAATATGGAATTATTACCTCATGCTCATTCTATCTTCTCCCCCTGGTTGATAATAATAGGCGTAATGCAACTAATCTATGCAGCTTCAACATCTCCTGGTCAACGAAATTTAAAAAAAAGAATAGCCTATTCTTCTGTATCTCATATGGGTTTCATAATTATAGGAATTTGCTCTATAAGTGATATGGGACTCAATGGAGCTATTTTACAAATTCTATCCCATGGATTTATTGGTGCTGCACTCTTTTTCTTGGCAGGAACTGGTTATGATAGAATACGTCGTCTTTATCTTGACGAAATGGGCGGAATGGCTCCCTTAATGCCAAAACTATTCACGACCTTCAGTATTTTATCACTAGCTTCCCTTGCATTACCGGGCATGAGTGGTTTTTTTGCGGAATTGATAGTCTTTTTTGGACTAATTAGTGGCCAAAAATACCTTTTAACGACAAAAATATTAATTACTATCGTAATGGCAGTTGGAATGATATTAACTCCTATTTATTTATTATCTATGTTACGACAGATGTTCTATGGATACAAACTGTTTAATGCTCAAAACTCTTATTTTTTTGATTCTGGACCTCGGGAATTATTTGTTTCGATCTCTATCCTTCTGCCTGTAATAAGTATTGGTATTTATCCGGATTTCGTTTTCTCATTATCAATTGACAGAGTCGAAGCTATTCTATCTAATTATTTTTATAGATAGTTTTTCTAAAAAAAAAAATCCTATGATTTTTGATTTTCAAAAATTCAAAATTATTAGGTTACACAATGAAAAAACTTCTTTTTGACTCTCTTAAATCTTGAATTTTAATTCAAAAAAAATGCATTCTAAGCAAAAATTTTTGGCATTTGTGAGAACTTTTTGAATTACCATACTAGTTGATTCAAAAAGTTCTCAACAGCTTACCTGAAGCTTTTTGTCTCTATATTTTGCTGTCCTAGAGAGTTGCATTCGTCAGACTCTTTCTTCAAGTGGTAATTGTTAATGTAAATGAACCATAACTATGTAGTCCTATTCCTAATAAATTCACTCCAAAATAGCATATCCAAATTATAAGAAAACCGCTAGAAGCGACAATTGCCGAATTTAAACCCTCAAAATTTTTATTTGTTCGAGTATGAAAAAAAATCGCGAATATGGTCCATGTAATAAACGCCCAAGTTTCCTTTGGGTCCCAATTCCAATATGATCCCCATGCTTCATTAGCCCAGACTGCTCCCGAAAGAATACCTATAGTTAAAAAAATAAATCCTATACTTATAATCCGATAACTCCAGTCATCTAATTGTTGAATCAATTGAAACCTATAATAATTCTTAGACGAAAGAACGGAAATATTTCTTAAAACATTTTTTCGGTTCGTTATATATTGTATCTCATTAAAGTAAAATGAATCGGGTAATAAATTATTGCTTTTATCAAAAATTCTTATGATTTTTTGAAATCTGATGACTAGAAATGCTACTGATAATAATGATCCACACAAAAGAGCTGCATAGCCCAATATCATCATACTTACGTGCATCATTAACCATTGGGATTGAAGAGCGGGCACTAACATTTCTGATTGATGCATGCCTTTTAAAAGACCTGAAGTCGCAAACCCTTGAGTAAAAAGAGTACTTGGCGCGGTTATTGCGCTTAAATAATTTTTATATTTTTTAAAATACGGAACTATATGAATAGCAGAAAATGCCCATGAAAGAAAGATTAATGATTCATATAAATCACTTAATGGTAAATGTCCACCAAAAAACCAACGAGTAACTAATAATCCTGTTATACAGAAAACAGTAGTTATCATGCCTTTTTCTGACGAATCATAGAGTTCTACGAATTCATGGACCAATAAGGTTATCAAATGAATTGTAATTACAATTGACACGACTGAAAAAGATATATGAGTTAATATATGCTCTAAAGCCGAAACTATCATAAAGTAAAAAATAAAATAAAAAAGTTATGGGGGTTCCTCTTTTCGTATATATAATTGAAATTAGGAAGTAAAGTCATTATAGGATATATTGTATCCTTTTGAAAATTACAGGATCTAATACCGCTACTCGGACTCGAACCGAGATGCTCTAGCACTGCTTCCTAAGAGCAGCGTGTCTACCAATTTCACCATAGCGGCTTGCTTGAAATTATAATAATTACTTTTTATTTAATCGTCGAGCTTTGAGGCAATACTTTACTTTTTACGAAATATTCAAATTCATGACGAAATTTTTATTTAAGAATAAAAACAAATCAAATTTTATGAATTCCAATTCAAATATTTATTACATTCAATAGATTTCTCGAAATATTTTATTGCTTAGTTTTTTATTGTGGAAAGAGTTTGAGTTAGGATTTCGAAACATCATTAGATATTCTATCATATAACAACCAAATTTCTAGTTCTGCTACGTACTTAAAAAAAAATTGTCTTTACTTTATCCGAAAGCTTCTTTTTTTTTTTAATAGATTTTTACTATTCGCTTCCTTACTCTATATATTAAATCTGAAAATTATACTCTTTTCATCAAAAAAGCCTATCCGACTTATTTCTATCTTTTTTCATCATATTAAATATATAAAAAAATACATCAATAAAGTTTAAGAACCTAAATTTTTTTTATCCTGAAATTGTTAGTTAGCCGAATATTTTAGAATTATATTTAAAAACCTTTAACTTTTTTTTCGTATAATTTGTCAAACTCAACGAAAAAGTATATCTAATTCAAATTGAATTTGAAAATACAAATGAGACTATTAATTAATTTGTTAAAAAAAAAAAAAAATTGAATAATTCTTTACTTTATACCTATGGAAAATATAAAAGAAAAGTGTCAAATATAACAGTCTTTTTTCGAAACATAATGAAAAAAAATAACTCCATTTCAAAAGGTACTAGTTAATGGTTGTGAAATGGTTCTGACTAAATAAACAAATAAAATAATTATTTTATTGAATCCAGTAAGGATCTGCTAACATTATTCGTGCTTCTGTTAAAATTAGCTTTTTTTATTATTACTATCACTATCAAAATTTAATAAACCACTTTTTTTAGAATTCTTTAACCTTTCTCTATGTAGATAAAAATTTTGAATTAAAAATACAAAATTTTAAGTAATTGTTTGAATAATAATGGCTTTCTAGTTAGTTAGAATAAGTATTTTTTTATTTTCAGTAGTATCTTTATTTGACGAATTCGAACTTTTTTATTTTAATATGTGAATTTTTTTTTTTAATTGATAATAATTAAAAATAGAAATAGAAAATTGGATTTCATTTTTATATACTTTGTATTTTTTCTTTTTCATTTATTTTCTTTATTGACTGATTTAAAATAAAAAGATATAAGAGCTGATAAATCAGAAACACGAAATAATTAATTAGTAATTAAAAAAGTTTTTGTTATGGAACATATATATCAATATTCATGGATCATACCTTTCCTTACATTCCCAGTCCCTATGTTAATAGGAACAGGACTTCTCCTTTTTCCGGTGACAACAAAAAAACTTCGTCGTATGTGGGCTTTTCCAAGTGTTTTATTGTTAAGTATAGTTATGATTTTTTCACTCGATCTGTCTATTCAGCAAATAAATAGCAGTTTTATTTATCAACATATATGGTCATGGACCATCAATAATGATTTTTCTTTAGAGTTCGGACACTTGATTGACCCACTTACTTCTATTTTGTTAATATTAATTATTACAGTTGGAATTATGGTTCTTTTTTATAGTGATAATTATATGTCTCATGATCAAAGCTATTTGAGATTTTTTGCTTATATGAGTTTTTTCAATACTTCAATGTTGGGATTAGTTAGTAGTTCTAATTTGCTACAAATTTATATTTTTTGGGAATTAGTTGGAATGTGTTCTTATCTTTTAATAGGTTTTTGGTTCACACGACCTAGTGCATCGAATGCTTGTCAAAAAGCATTTGTAACTAATCGTGTAGGGGATTTTGGTTTATTATTAGGAATTATTGGTCTTTATTGGATAACGGGCAGCTTCGAATTTCGAGATTTGTTCAAAATAGTCACTAACTTGATT